ATAAAATATGTTAACATGAGGAGGAACATATTTACTAGTTATATCATCTGCAATCGCCTGAATCTCGAGGCGTTCTTCGAACCAATCATAGACTTTATTGAGATAGGTAAACCAAGAGGACTCCCCCCCTGAGAACCGTATATGAGAATTTCATCTCGTACAGCTCAAACAAAAACACCCAAATAATAGCTGAAACGGATATGATATGGAATAGAAAGTTTGAAACTTCTTAATCTTTTCATTCAATTTTATATCAAGACACAAAAGAGTAAAAATCCGAAAGCTCTTTTTTGTAGTTGTACTTATAATGCCAAAAAATCAAGTCGGCGCATTCGTCTTTATGTTGATCGTTACAGGCCTCTTGAATCTTCTATTTACCTACTTATTTCTTTTTCTTTGCTTTGATTTTTTATTTGTATGGAATGCGGCTTTATTCTTATTTTCTTTATTTTTGATAGGAATTCTCTTGTTAAGACCCTATGAATCAATTGAAACCTCAGATTCATACCAGAACCGCGATGATTCAATTCAATAAAACCTTCCAAAGATTCTTTGAGTAAGAACCATTGGATCATCACTTATTCAATGAATAAAATAGATATAATAATTAAAAATACAAAGAAAGGTTTGTCCTTTGATCAAAATAAGCATAAACTAAATGAGAATTTGAAAGAAGAAAAAATCTTTCGATTTAGATTTATAAATAATATAACTCTTTCTTTGAAATTTTTTTTGAGTCCGGACGCGAGGTTTGAATATTAAGTATGAATCATAGTTCGAATACTTCGTGATCCATTTCATATATTCCGTGCTCCAGATACTAGAATGGCTATCCGACGGGATAAAACTATCTCTATCAAGATGACAGACCCATTTTCTGTACTATCAATAGGATCGATTATAACAAGTCACACACTCATATTCCGGAAATACAGAAACAAATAAATTTCGCGGTCGAACTACCAAAATAGAATGGGCTAAAAAAACTCCGAGAACTAAAAGTTTCACTTTTTGTATTGAAAAGCGAGGCTTCGTGGTTCTTGTGAATCTAATTCATTGAAATTCCATCCAGTAAAACGGAAGAATTATAAATCTCCAAAATAATAGATAAGAATATCGCAAATAAAGCCATTGCGACACCCATCAAAGGAGTCGTTCCCCATCCAGGGGCTACTTTACCATATTCCGAATTCAATGGTTTCAAAAAATCCCCTACAACAGTTCGTCTTGGACCAGATCTAGAACTACCCTCAACGGTTTGTGTAGCCATAAATCTTATTTTGTATTCAGTGAGATCTGTTGACTTTGTATACCATTCCGTTGTAAATAAACGATCTTATCATAGATTCATTGGGGTCTTGAAATTATATAATTATATAATAATGGAAACAGCAACCTTAGTCGCCATCTCTATATCTGGTTTACTTGTAAGTTTTACTGGGTACGCCTTATATACTGCCTTTGGGCAACCCTCTCAACAATTAAGAGATCCATTCGAGGAACACGGGGACTAATTGAAGTAATGAGCCTCCCAATATTGGGAGGCTCATTACTTCAATTGAGATAATGAAAAATCATTTCATTTTTTAGTTGGAACTTTAGGCGGTTCTCGAAAAAAGATAGCGAAAAAAATTATCCCTAGAGTAGATACTAAGAGGAATGTATAAACCAATGCTTCCATAAATTCGATCGTGGTTTACAATTATAGCTTCCATACCTGTTTATTTTGAATCATCTCCCGAATAAAATAAAGAAAGAATCAAAGAAAAGGTAGTGATTTAAATCAAGATTTTTACAGCAGCCTATATCAAATCACAAACAGAAACATAGAAGCGAAAAATAACAAAGCAATCTTGCATCAGACGGCTTGTCTTCTTGTCGTTGGATCTCCAAGTTTTTGGAATGCTCCAAACTCCACTTGAGCATCCAAATCTGGATCAATACCGGCAAAAACATCTCTGAACAGGGTTCTAGCACCATGCCAAATGTGTCCGAAGAAGAAAAGCAAAGCAAACGAAGCATGCCCAAAAGTAAACCAACCCCTTGGACTGCTACGAAAAACACCATCGGATTTCAAAGTAGCACGATCTAATTCAAAAATTTCACCCAATTGAGCGCGTCTGGCATATTTTTTCACAGTAGCAGGATCACTATAACTCACTCCATTGAGTTCGCCACCATAGAACTCAACAGTTACACCTACTTGTTCGACACTATACTTTGATTCTGCCCTTCTAAAAGGGACATCCGCTCTAACAATTCCGTCTCCGTCTACCAAAACAACCGGAAATGTTTCAAAAAAAGTAGGCATACGACGTACAAAAAGTTCACGCCCTTCTTTATCTCTAAAGATAGGGTGTCCTAACCACCCAACGGCTATTCCATCCCCGTTGTCCATTGAACCTGCTCTGAATAATCCTCCCTTTGCCGGATTATTGCCAATATAATCATAAAAAGCTAATTTTTCAGGAATTTTAGACCAAGCTTCTGATAAACTTTGATTTTCGGCTAACCCAGCACTAACCCTTCGATATATTTCTTGCTGGAAGTATCCTTGATCCCATTGATAACGAGTAGGACCAAATAATTCGATGGGGGTAGTCGCCGAACCATACCACATAGTTCCAGCAACAACAAAAGCTGCAAAAAAGACAGCAGCTATACTACTGGAAAGGACGGTTTCAATATTTCCCATACGTAATCCTTTGTATAAGCGTTGGGGCGGACGGACACTAAGATGGAATAAGCCCGCTAATATGCCCAATGTCCCTGCTGCAATATGATGAGAGGCTATTCCTCCCGGAACAAAAGGATCAAAACCTTCCACGCCCCATGCCGGATTTACGGGTTGTACCTTTCCAGTTAGTCCATAAGGATCGGACACCCATATTCCAGGACCATACAATCCTGTTACATGAAATGCGCCAAAGCCAAAGCAAGCCACTCCTGAGAGAAATAAATGAATTCCAAAAATCTTGGGCAAATCCAAAGAAGGTTTTCCTGTGCGCTCATCACAAAAAATTTCTAGATCCCAATATACCCAATGCCAGATAGCTGCCAAGAAGCACAAGCCGGAAAACACAATATGGGCTCCGGCCACGCCTTCGTAACTCCAAATACCCGGATTTGTTACAGTCCCCCCTGTAATACTCCAACCGCCCCATGAATTGGTTATTCCTAAACGAGTCATGAAGGGTATAACGAACATACCTTGTCTCCACATTGGATCAAGAACGGGATCGGAGGGATCAAAAACGGCTAATTCATATAGAGCCATTGAACCGGCCCAACCAGCAACCAGAGCTGTATGCATTATATGAACGGAAAGCAAGCGACCGGGATCATTCAATACGACAGTATGAACACGATACCAAGGCAAACCCATGGAAATACCTCTTTATCAACGAAAAATAGACACTATGTAACTTTATTGCATTGGAATATGCTATGGACCTCCCCTTTTCGATGGATTCTTTCGGAGAAAGGATTAATATTTGTTCTATTCCATTAGTAAAGTAATAAGGGAAGAATTCGGCTCAGAAGAAAAAAGAGAAGCAGATCTATTCTATACCCGATAAGTATCAATACGCAATGGGGGTTGATCCTGTTTTTTATGAATGAATGCATCCATATTTGTTCATCATTCAAAGGACCTATTCGTAAGAATTCTCTTTCATTCATTCTGTCTTTCTTTATTTTATGGCCTTAGTCTAGTTATGTATAAAATATGCAATATTATTAAGACAATAAACCCATTATTACGCTTCCACATCAAAGTGAAATATAGTATTTAATTCTTTCATTTAATGCCTATTGGTGTTCCAAAAGTTCCTTTTCGAAATCCGGGGGAGGAAGATGCTGTTTGGGTTGACGTATAGTGCGACTTGTCAAATATATTGGGTCATATGGGATTCCCCCGTTCTCTCGCCCGATCGAGATGTCCTCTGTTTCACCCAAAAAAGATTGATTGAATTATCAAAAATTTGTAGCGTGAAGTGTAATGAAGTGCAATTAGAGATACATTTCATTTTTTTGGGGGGGTATCCAGATTAATATTTTCAATTAGAATGATTTATGGTTGGCTTGGTTGGGCCGATAAAATGAAGTATCCAGGCTCCGTTTAGAAAAACCCAATTGGTAATATTTATGATTACCACCTATATCATAATTTTTTTTATTTCATAAACATAAATAAGAGCGATTTCAAACTGTTAATCAATCGAATAATATGAGAAGTGCGTTGAATATTTGGCGGAAAACGGGAAAGACTTTTAAGGAATTAAATAAAAAAAGTAAATAAAATCATAGCAAAAAGACATGGTATTGGGTCATTTGTCCTATATGCGCAAATCAAAATCGGGCAGATCTTTACTCGGAGTAGAGCATAAACCTAAAAAAATTGAATAAAAAATTGACGAAACCCATTCAGGAACAAGAAAATGACATCGTGATTTGGATTAAATCCCAATGAAAAAAAAGATAGATCAATGAAAAGTTTGTGCGATAAGTTTAGCAAATTTTTTCTATATTATAGGAAAACAGGCCAAAACTCATCTTTCTTTAATTTTAAAATTGAATTTTAAATTGAATTTTAAAAATGGAAGAAAAGCCCCTTCATTAGAAATTAAGAAATTAGAAGTTAGAAAGAGCCCACTATAAAAAATGAAGGATGGCTGGAATCTGCACATTGATTTTTTTTTCGCAATTTTTGTTGAACCGTATGCATCAAAAGGTGCCTGTACGGCTACTAAGGGATACAATTTTATCCTAATCAACCGACTTTATCGAGAAAGATTACTTTTTTTAGGCCAAGAGGTTGATAGCGAGATCTCGAATCAACTTATTGGTCTTATGGTATATCTAAGTATAGAGAATGATACCAAGGAGCTGTATTTGTTTATAAACTCTCCTGGCGGATGGGTAATCCCCGGAGTAGCTATTTATGATACTATGCAATTTGTGCAACCGGATGTGCATACAATATGCATGGGATTGGCCGCTTCAATGGGATCTTTTCTCTTGGTCGGAGGAGAAATTACCAAACGTCTAGCATTCCCTCACGCTCGGCGCCAATGAGTTTTTTTATTTGATTGAAAGAAAAAAGAAAGAAGACTATGCCTTCGCCATATGAAATATGAATTAGTAAGTAATAATAGCATGGCACTTCGAATTCGATATGAAATTTTTTTCTTTCTTTTTTTTTTCAAAATATTAGATTATGTATCGAAAGAGTAGTATGAGAGAAAGGGCATTTCCAATTTTATCTTATCTGTCGTGGGCCCATTTCAGCGTCACAAACTTTTTTCTTTTCACACCAGAGGCTATTAACAATATTTATGTTATGAAAGAGTACAAAAAAAAGAATTTTCTTTCTTTTTTTGAAAAAAAAGAAACTTTGGGATTGCTGAATCACAGACGAAATAAATATATAAAGCAACGGGACCATCATAGTATTTTTATCCCCCAAAAAAGAAGGGTGGTAATTGGATTATTTATTGATCTGGGTCTACTAGACTCTATATTTTCTCTTTTTTCTTTCATCGAAAAAAGAGAATTCCATTGTAAAGCCGTATGCAATGCGCAAAAAATGCCTGTACGGTTCTTCAATTCTATCTTTTTTTCTTATTATTCTTTAGCTATTCTTCCCGCCTCATTATGTGAGTTAGAAGAACCTTTTATTATGTTATATCATCAGGGTAATGATCCATCAACCTGCTAGTTATTTTTATGAGGCCCAAACGGGAGAATTTATCCTGGAAGCGGAAGAACTACTGAAACTTCGCGAAACCATCACAAGGGTTTATGTACAAAGAACGGGCAAGCCCTTATGGGTTGTATCCGAAGACATGGAAAGAGATGTTTTTATGTCAGCAACAGAAGCCCAAGCTCATGGAATTGTTGATCTTGTAGCGGTTAAATAACAAATAGCAATAGCAACCATTTAACACAAATCCACAATTTAATTAAGATTGATTTAATCCCCTTTCCTTCTTAACTTAAGGTTTAAGGTAAGGGATTAATTTTTTATTAATCTATTAAATAGAAAAAGAAGTCATTCATAATCATCTGGTTAGGATCGATCTAAACCAGTCTATTATGTATATGATTCAGCATGCCAACTATTAAACAACTTATTAGAAATGCAAGACAGCCAATTAGAAATGTCACGAAATCCCCCGCTCTTGGGGGATGTCCTCAGCGCCGAGGAACATGTACTAGGGTGTATGTGCGACTTGTTCAGATCATGGGCTGAGAAAAAAGAAACCATTTTTTCAGTATCAACCACCAGTACCAGTGAATAGAATAGGGTTCCCCCATTCACTATCTAAAAAAGACAGATCTCCTATATCCTTCTATTGTGTATGAAATTTATGGTTTCCATTGGCGCAAATCCAATCTTGGAATTTAAGATGAGAAAAAATTCCCCATTGGTAGCAAATGCTTATCCATTAAGCGGGGAAAATCCTATCCTATTTAAAAAGCAAAAAGATTATGCTTCGACTCTTGCAACGAACGGACTAACAGGGTCAGCTACCCAATTAATCCTCATAATTAAATACCGTTACTGTATAAGATAAATCTCGTCGTGAAAGATCTATTACTGGAAAATTTATGAGTAGGGCCGAAGAGTGTGAACTGTACAAGTTACCAATAGCATTGATTAAATGAAGGAATGAGCTCCGGTGTATAGAGAGGACCTCACCGTTTAAGAAATAACCATAGAAACGATGGAACCCACTATTTATCCATTTCTATTTACTCCCTTTTTAGTTATTATGGTTTTTTTGATACCTAGTATCAATACAATTTCTTATTTCAAGGCGAAATGAAATGCCTAGAAAAAAGGAAAAAATCGTGGTCGGGACGGTTATAGTAGCAAAAGCCATTGGAATTTTTATTTTATACATTGGAAGAATCCGTTTTGTTATTAATAGACTAGAAAAGAATAACTGAAAAAAAGAATTAGTTATTCATCAAAATTTCTTTTATTCAATGACCAGAATTAAGCGAGGATATATAGCTCGGAGACGTCGAAGAAAAATTCGTTTATTTGCATCAAGCTTTCGAGGGGCTCATTCAAGACTTACTCGAACTATTACTCAACAGAGAATAAGAGCTTTGGTTTCGGCTCATCGGGATAGAGATAGGAAAAAAAGAGATTTTCGTCGTTTGTGGATCACTCGAATAAATGCAGCAATTCGCGGAATCGGGGTATCCTATAGTTATAGTGTATTTATACACAATCTGTACAAGAAACAGTTGCTTCTTAATCGTAAAATACTTGCACAAATAGCTATCTCAAATAGGAATTGTCTTTATATGATTTCCAACGAGATTATAAAATAAGGAGATCGGAAGGAATCCACCGAAATGCTTTAAATGAAATGGGGTTCCCTCGCGAATGAACTCGGGGAAGGTAGAGTAGAAATTAGTATGATAAAAAAATTCTGATCTAATAAGGTCATCAAAACAAAATGAGCGAAGCCGCTCAATAACAATAAAAAAAAGATTTAGTTTTCTTTCCCAACCCGATTCGATTCTTTTATTTATTTTTTCTTACGACACGACAGTTTTGATTATCAGATTTTTTGAATAAAGCATCGGTCTACGTTTGATAATTTTGAGTCAATTGAAGGGTAAGCCTATTTATTTCTGGTTCTAAGAGTAGTAGTTCTAGCGGTTGACTCCCTTCTTTCAAATTGTTTCTCATTATTAAGAAAGGGTAAGGAAGATAAAATACGAGCTTGTTTTATAGCAATAGTAATTAATCGTTGTTGTTTTAAGGTCAATCTATTTACTCGCCTAGATAATATTTTTCCTTGTTCACTAATAAATCGACTAATTAAACTCATGTTTCTATAATCAATTCGATCCCCCGATTGGATCGGGGGCAAACGCCTACGAAAAGATCGCTTGGATTTAAGAAAGAGTCGCTTGGATTTATCCATGATTTCTTTATTCCTTATTTCTAAAAAGAATCCTATCCTTATCTCTTCTCTATTTCGAAAATTCTATTTTGTTTTGATCGGATCAAATTCAAATTCTAGATTATAGAATTAATATAATAAATAGGATTTGGTTTGTTTATTTTATTATTATTTATTATTTAAATATATATAAAGTTAAAATATAATATATATAAATGTAATAATAAATAGATGTAATAATTGGAATAGTATTATTAATATAATAATATAGAATAATAATATATAATAATATATAAATATATAAAATATATATAAATAAAATATGCATTATATATACCATAACTAATAATATACTTAATATATTATATAATATGCCTAATCTAATGTCATATTTTCATATTCTCGGGAAGGGTGGCATACGAGCACTTGATTCGATTTATTTCTTTATCTCCCCGTGAATTGTATGTTTGTAACAATAGGGACAGAATTTCTTCAATTCCAATCGACTAGGCGTATTGTGTCGATTTTTTTGAGTAATATACCTGGAAATGCCCGTTGATTCCTTATTAACGCCGTTTCGAACACAACTGGTACATTCCAAAATAATCGTTACTCGGACATCTTTACTCTTGGCCATGAACCTCCTTTGAGTTTTTAATTCACCCAACTCCTCTATTTTCCGATCAAAAGCGAAGAAGAAAGGAATGAAAAAATAAATAAATAAAAGTTGCTAACTCAAAACCAAATCCTGAAAGATTTCGTTACAATTGATTGCAATCAATATCAATAGTAAATAGTAAATCCATATAGATTATAGTAAATAATAAGTAATACAACGATTTCTAACTCTATTTAGAATCACAGTGCGGTATTTTCTTTAAGTATCTTGTAAGATACTGTTGTTCCAGCCACATTTCTCTTTTCGCTCTACTAGTAATTTAATCGGAGCTTGAACCCGAGTTTCGGCGAGGTTGAATCCACTTTTTTCGTTCTACCTTCCTTAATTTTTTATCTAATTCTTATCTAATTCTAAAAAAACTAACAAAAAGGGGGGGCGAGAGATTAGTCACAGATATTTGATTGTATCTCGATCTAATCTTTTTCACCCCGTCCCGCGGCAATAACTAGAATTAAAAAAAAGGGAAGGTTAACGCATCCGGGAAGAAACGATTGATCTCTATCAATAAACCCGCTAAAGAACCGAACCATAGAGTACTTAGTACCGGTGCTACGGAAAGATATGTTTTTAGATCTCGCATTTTAAATTCTCCTTCTTTATCGTATTCCATTACGGTAATACATATACATATATAATATATAATCACATGTATGTGTGGTTAAAGACCACTTGTATTTGTATATTTGTACGCGGAATTCCTAATTCAAAATTCAAATTGAAATGTACAATGATTCGATAGATAAGATTTTCCCTTCCTTAAAACAGCAAAATATGCCCCTTTCCGCCTGAGAATTCCCGCCAAAAAAGATTTATTCATTATATGGTTGTTATCTGATATGAGACCAAAAATAGGAAATGGAAAGATAATTTTTGTATATTAATAGATGAAATAAGGGTGTGGAAAACAAGACAGGGATTCTCTACAATGACATTGTAGACCAATCGAAAGGGATGTAGCGCAGCTTGGTAGCGCGTTTGTTTTGGGTACAAAATGTCACGGGTTCAAATCCTGTCATCCCTACCTATTACTTCTCCTTTGAGCAGTAACGAGGGAGCCGTTTTAGATTGATTAAAATTAAGCATACATAATCTATCATTTTCTCATATTATATATGATATATGATAGTATAGGTGTGCGCGATGTATTGGGGTTATAAAATAAAAGAATCCTCTTTTTACAGTCTTATTTATTATGATAAGAAAGCGCTCTTAGTTCAGTTCGGTAGAACGTGGGTCTCCAAAACCCAATGTCGTAGGTTCAAATCCTACAGAGCGTGATTCCGCTCTTGTTAGGTCGAAAATTACACTGAACTGAAAAAAAAGAATTGAACAGCAATTCGAATTTGACCTCCTTGGATTAAATTTAAGGAGTCAGTCAAAAGTCAAAAAAAGA